ATAATAACATCACCCCATTTTTGATAAAAAAAAGAGGGGGTCAAGTCAAAAAGTCTTCTTCACAATCATGGCTAGGAATTTGGTACAAGGAATTCCCGGCATCTCGGAGAAAAAGAGTATAAACAAACAAAAGGGCTTTTTATAATTTCATTTTTTATCATAGATAATCATAATTACTAAAAAGAATTTGGTTCTTTTTATAAACTTGATGTCGATAAATCCGCGAGTCTAGAAATTCATTTCGGACAATTGAACCTTCTCGAACTGTTTCTTTTTAAGAACCAAAAATATTTGTGCCAAAATAACAGATGCGAAGAAGAACAAAAGGCCTTGTACACGTAATGGATCTTGAAGTACTATTTCTGCATCTCCCTGACCAAATCCGCCCACATTAGGATTACTTGTCAACGGTTGATCCAATTTGATAGATTCGCCTTCTGAAACAAGAAGCTCTGGCCCCGGAGGGATAATATCAACAACTTGACGTCCATCCGATGGATCCGCTATGGTTATTTCGTATCCCCCCTTTTCTTTTCGTAGGATTTTGCTTACTATACCTGATGCTGTAGCATTATAAACTGTATTGTTACTCTTGCTCCCGTCAGGATAAATTTGGCCCCTTCCCCTGTTTCCGCCTACGTATATAGGATATTTTAAGAAGTGAGTGTCTTTCTTAGTAGCGGGGTCGGGGGAAAGAATAGGAAAGGTGATTTCACTATATTTCTGACCAGGAACAGGGCCTATGACAAGAATATTTTTTTGATTGGGGCGATAGCTCTGAAAAGACAGATTGCCCATCTTTTCTTTTATCTCGGGGGAAATACGATCGGGAGGGGCTAATTCAAAACCCTCTGGTAAAATAAGAACAGCTCCCACATTCAGGACTCCTTTTTTACCATTAGCAAGAACTTGTTTCACTTGCATATCATAAGGAATTCGAACAACTGCTTCAAATACAGTATCGGGAAGTACCGCTTGCGGAACCTCAATATCCACCGGTTTATTAGCTAAATGGCAATTGGCGCATACAATACGTCCAGTCGCTTCTCGTGGATTTTCATAACCCTGCTGTGCAAAAATGGGATATGCATTTGAAATGGATGTACGAGTGATGATATATATCATGAGCGATATGGAAATAGATCGAGTAATTTGTTCCTTTATCCAAGAAAAAGTATTTCTAGTTTGCATGGTCCAACCATTGATCCCGAAAATATATTTATACAATAAATTTGGGTAGGTCACTAATGGAGTTTCCTATCCACGATTCTGTTATTTACTGGAATAATTTGTTTTGACTCAATTAATATATATAGGAATATAGGATGAATCTCCGGGATGGGTAGAAATAGAAAGCGATTTTCAATGCTTTGCTTATGTACAACTGCAAAGTAAGAAACATTATAATTGGATTAGGTAGATAATTTTTCAGTCATTCATTGAATGATAAATCACTACAAGTGACGGAGATACGCGATTTAAATAACGGAAAATCCAATATTTTAAAATTGTATCTAGAATGACTGGAAAAGTGGAAACAAGGCCAGATATAATTTGATCATTATGAACAAATCCAAAATCCTTGTAGACAAAGCCAATCATCAGTTCCCAACCATGGGGCGAATGAAATCCGATACATAAATCAGTTAATAAAAGAAGAGAAAAAGCTTTTATTGTGTCACTTAAGTTATATAGGAATTCTTGAGCCCAAGAATTAAGAATAACGAGTTCTTTATTACCCAAAATAGAATAACCACTTAGAATAATGAAACATATTATATTTGTCGAGAAGTGCAAAATCGTATGAATACGACCCTCGTTGTGTATCTTGATTAATTGGATTGTTTCTTTGTGAATTCCTATACGAAGGTTTTGTAGATGTGTCTCCGAGTATTCCTTGATCATTTCCTCTAAGAAGAGGAGTTCCTCTAATTCTATGAATTTTTCTAGAATACTCTTTTCTTCAAGATCATTCAAAAAAGTTTCGGATTGCCTAGTGTTCCACCAATTAGTAACCCATGATTCCAGACTTTTTTGAAAGGAGAGAGAAATCCACCAGGGCAAAAAGACTATAGATGCAAGATATAAAAGAGGAGTGAATGCTTTCTTTTTTGCCATTTTTTCATCTGTGATGAACCCGTCTCATTCGTCGACTCTATGTAATCTAATATTTCTCTCACGCATCAGTTCTATTACAAGTTATCAAACCTATGAATCTATTCACTCTTTTTTATTTGTGATTTCGTGGTTAGGCCTTGAATCTAGAAAAAAATACGGAAAAAGATGAAAAATTCGAATGAATATATATGAATAAATAATATAATAAAAATTGTTTCCCTATATCTCAATCAGTCAAATTCGAAGCATATATCTCTTTTCGATGAACGCCCGGAAAAACCACTTTAAATAATGAATATGAATAGTATTCAGATTTTGAGACAAAAGAACTCTTTTTCTATCATTCTCCTTTTCTATCATTCTCCTTTTCTATCATTATATAAAAAAAACCTCTAATATTTCGAAAAAATTTAACTGACTATGAGTAGTCATCGATAGAATAATTGAGGTAATTTTCTGAAAAATATTGTGAAAAATGAGTGACAAAAAACGACATAAATAAATTGGCTACATTATAAGAGATCCAAATTTTTCGTCATTAAGGAGCACAAAAAGTCTAAAAAGAAGCTTCAAAAAAATTACAAGATATGATCTATCTGAATCTAAAGTTTCAATTCCAACAACTAAAAAGGGGGAATTTCCTTATTTCGAAATGGTTGATTATGAGATTTTCTTTTTTTCTTATTTAATATATAATTGAGTTGTGTATGTGTATATTTCGATACATATAAAAGATCCCCCAAAAAGGTTTTTTTATACTTGTTCCATATACGTCTGCTTTGACTCGAATGAATGTTCTGAAGAAACCTCAATTAAGTTATGTTATAGAAAAAGAGGATTCTTGCTTTTTTGCCCTCCCGCGAGAAAGCATTAATTTCTCAGCTGATTTCTTAAAATACTTCAATAGGTACACGCAAGAAATAAGCCAATTCAGCAGCTTTTTGTTCCATTTCCCGTGGAGTAAAATTCTCATCAGTACGAGTCAATGGAATGGCTCCCTGGCCTCTGATATCCATATAAAGGACACGACGAGCATAAATACCCTCTTTAACTTCTATTCTGACGGACTGAATATCTTTTATAAGAAATCGGAGGAAGACCCGACGATTTTTTCCAGGGAATCCCCAACGAAAGATACACACTATTCCGTCTTTTCTATCAAATCGATCATAACCACTACCTACATTCCACGAAATTGTGCACCACAAATAGGAGCTAATAAAAAGACCCGCGATCCCATAGAAAGACATCACAATCCCTTGTGGAAAAAAAACTATTTGCTGAGACGGAAATAAAGATATCAAATTTCTACCAAGATAACTCGAGGTTCCAACCAACAAGAATCCTAATGAACCTAAAAAAAGGATAACAGCCCAGCAGAAATTACTTGTTTTTCGAGCCCCCGTTATAGGTTCTATCCATATATGTTCTGATCGACAACTCATACTTGATCCGGTTGCTTTTTTTGGAATTGAGAGAATACCCCAAATGAATTTGCCGCTTATTTCCGAAGTAACTCGCATCAACTAGCACTAGTTTGATGTGAACCTTTAGGAGTAATTCATTAAATTGGTTAGATCTAAACTAATAACACACCCTTCGTATGACTCACTAAAGATAGCCACATGTATATAGATAGACCAACTTTACAGTTCAGCTATTCGCCGATTCGGGTCTATTTGAAACTAGCTAATAGCATTTTGGGGAGATTTCGACGGAAGCCTCTTATACCATATTTAGCTAAATGGATATCTGTGTTATGATACAAGCGTCAGTTTTGAAAAAAAAAAAAGATAATATTTTGCGCCCTCGGCTCTAAACAATCTTGTTTTTTTGAACATGAAGAAATAAAGAAGCCATTGCGATTGCCGGAAATACTAGGCCTACTAAAGGGACCAAAACAGAGGGAAAATTAAGAGTTGTCATAGAATGGGTACCTCGATTTACTATTTGTACCTGTTATTATTATTTAGATTTTATATTTATTATTTATAATATTATTTATAATATAAAGATATNNATTATTAATTAAAAATAATATAAGTATCTACTATCTAAGTCTAAGTGAGTATATAATGTAGTTTTTCATCTTTCTACATGAAAAATTTGAGAGGATATGGATGAGATATTATTTTCTTCATTTTTTGCTCTTGTCTTCGAATTTCATTCACTAAGCAAAAAGTTTTTTTTAATGAATTAGATTCTATTTATATTGATTCAAGGGTTTGTTAGAATCCCATCCAGCAGGGATTCTTAGTCAAAATAGGATTATCGTACGCTATAGAAAGATAAAAAATTCTATACTATATTTTCTAGATTTTAATTTCATTATATATGACGAGAAGAAGATTTTTTTATTTGCCTAATTTCACGAAAAAAAGAATTTCATCTTTTATCTTGTTAATAGAGACTTCTTGATCAATAATCAGGAATATAGAAAAAGGGTCAGATTTCCGATTTTATGTGACTTTTGATTCGTTATACAATTAGATCGTATGTCAACAAAGAAAACCCATTCGTCTCAATTTCACTTGTATTCCGATAAACTAATTACTCGTTTGCTCAAAATAATGGACTTAATGTTCTAATTTTGATTCAAAGGAAAGAAAGTGTGGAGTTGAAATAACTCACTCAGAACGCCTTTTAAAGGATTACGTGGTACGATTAGATCGAATAAACCCTTCTGGAATAAATACTCAGACGCTTGTGAACCTTCGGGTACTGTTTTATTCAATGTTTGTTCAATTACTCTTTTACCCGCAAAGGCAATGTAGGCATTGGGTTCGGCAATAATGATATCCCCCAACATACCAAAACTGGCTGTCACCCCACCAGTAGTAGGAGATGTAAGGATTGGTACATAGAATAACTTTTTATTTGAT